ACTCTTTTTATAAAGCAAATCGACTTCGATTCTTGAATAATCAATATAACTTCTGCTTCTATTGTAACAAAAGATTCCCTTTTTATGTGGAAAAGGCCCGTATCAATAATTATGATTTTACGTATGGACAATTCCTCAAAATCTTGTTCATTCGCAACAAAATCTTTTCTTTTTGCGATGGTCAAAAAAAACATGCTTTTTTGAAGAGAGATACTATTTCACCAATCGAGTTACAGGTATCTAACATATTGATACCTAACGATTTTCCGCAAAGTGGCGACGAAGGGTATAACTTCTACAAATCTTTCCATTTTCCAATTCGATACGATCCATTCGTTCGTGGAGCTATTTACTCGATCGCAGACATTTCTGGAACACCTCTAACAGAGGGACAAATAGTCCATTTTGAAAAAACTTATTGTCAACCTCTTTCAGATATGAATATACCTGATTCAGAAGGGAAGAACTTGTATCAGTATCTCAATTTCAATTCAAACATGGGTTGGATTCACACTCCATGTTCTGAGAAATATTTCCCATCCGAAAAAAGGAAAAAACGGAGTTCTTGTCTACAAAAATGCCTTGAGAAAGGTCAGATGTATAGAACCTTTCAACAAGATAGTGTTTTTTCAACTCTCTCAAAATGGAATCTATTCCAAACATATATACCATGGTTCCTTACCTCGACGGGGTACAAATATCTAAATTTCATATTTTTAGATATTTTTTCAGACCTATTGCCGATACTAAGTAGCAGCCAAAAATTTGTATCCATTTTTCATGATATTATGCATGGGTCAGATATATTATGGCGAATTCGTCAGATTCCATTGTGGAAGACACAATGGAATCTGATAAGTGAGATTCCGGGTAATTGTTTCCATAATCTTCTTCTGTCCGAAGAAATGACTCATCGAAATAATGAGTTACTATTGATATCGACACATCTGAGATCGCTAAATGTTCAGGAGTTCTTCTATTCAATCCTTTTCCTTCTCCTTGTTGCTGGATATCTCGTTCGTACACATCTTCTCTTTGTTTCTCGAGTCTATAGTGAGTTACAGACAGAGTTCGAAAAGGTAAAATCTTTGATGATTCCATCATACATGATTGAGTTGCGAAAACTTCTGGATAGGTATCCTACATCTGAACTGAATTCTTTCTGGTTCAAGAATCTCTTTCTAGTGGCTCTGGAACAATTAGGAGATTCTCTAGAAGAAATACGGAGTTTTGCTTTTGGTAGCAACATGCTATGGGGTGGTGGTCCCGCTTATGGGGTCAAATCCATACGTTCTAAGAATCAATATTGGAATCTCATCGATCTCATAAGTATTATACCAAATCCCATCAATCGAATCGCTTTTTCGAGAAATACGAGACATCTAAGTCATCCAAGTAAAGCAATCTATTCCTTGATAAGAAAAATAAAAAACGTGAATGGTGATTGGATTGATGATCAAATAGAATCCTGGGTCTCGAACACTGATTCGATTGATGATAAAGAAAAAGAATTCTTGGTTCAGTTTTCTACCTTAACAACAGAAAAAAGGATTGATCAAATTCTATTGAGTCTTACTCATAGTGATCTTTTATCAAAGAATAACTCTGGTTATCAAATAAGTGAACAACCGGGAGCAATTTACTTACGATACTTAGTCGACATTCAAAAAAAGTATCTAATGATTTATGAATTCAATACATCCTGTTTAGTAGAAAGACGTATATTCCTTGCTAATTATCAGACAATTACTTATTCACAAACCTTGTGGGGGGCTAATAGTTTTCATTTCCCATCTCATGGAAAACCCTTTTCGCTCCGCTTAGCCCTACCTCCCCCTAGTAGGGGTATTTTAGTGATAGGTTCTATAGGAACTGGACGATCCTATTTGGTCAAATACTTAGCGACAAACTCCTATGTTCCTTTCATTACAGTATTTCTGAACAAGTTCCTGGATAACAAGCCTAAGGGTTTTCTTATTGATGATAGTGACGATATTGATGATAGTGACGATATTGATGATAGTGACGATAGTGACGATATCGACCGTGACCTTGATATGGAGCTGGAGCTTCTAACTATGATGAATACGCTAACTATGGATATGATGCCAGAAATAGACCGATTTTATATCACCTTTCACTTCGAATTAGCAAAAGCAATGTCTCCTTGCATAATATGGATTCCTAACATTCATGATCTGGATGTGAATGAGTCGAATTACTTATCCCTCGGTCTTTTAGTGAACTATCTCTCCAGGGATTGTGAAAGATGTTCCACTAGAAATATTCTTGTTATTGCTTCGACTCATATTCCCCAAAAAGTAGATCCAGCTCTAATAGCTCCGAATAAATTCAATACATGCATTAAGATACGAAGGCTTCTTATTCCACAACAACGAAAACACTTTTTCACTCTTTCATATACTAGGGGATTTCACTTGGAAAAGAAAATGTCCCATACTAATGGATTCGGGTCCACAACGATGGGTTCAAATGTACG